GGCTTTTATCTGGAGAATATCCAACAATACTTTCCATTGAATGAATAATAGATCCAGATCCTAAAAACAACAATGCTTTGGAATAAGCATGAGTAATCAAATGAAACAAAGCAGCCCGATAAGAACCCATACCTAGAGCCAACATCATATAACCCAATTGAGACATTGTAGAATAAGCTAAACCTCTCTTAATATCCTTTTGAGCAAAGGCTAAAGTGGCTCCTAAAAGTAATGTTATTATACCTAATAAAGCTATTAGATTCATTATATAAGGCATAACTATGAAAAGCGGAAGAAGCCGAGCTCCAAGAAAAATTCCAGCTGCTACCATAGTAGCAGCATGTATAAGAGCTGAAATAGGGGTAGGCCCTTCCATAGCATCGGGTAACCATACATGAAGGGGAAATTGGGCAGATTTAGCAATTGCACCAGCAAATAATAGAAAGGCACACAAAGTAGCAAATAAAAGATTAACTTCATTATTATAAACCAAGTTATTGAATATTTCAAACAAATCCCGAAATTCTAAACTGCCCGTTATCCAATAAAAACCTAAAATTCCTAATAATAAACCAAAATCTCCGACGCGATTAGTGACAAACGCTTTTTGACAAGCATTCGCTGCAGTAGGTCGTGTAAACCAAAAACCTATTAATAGATAAGAACACATTCCAACCAATTCCCAAAAAAAATAAATTTGTATGAGATTAGAACTAGTAACCAATCCTACCATTGAAGTATTGAAAAAACTCATATATGCAAAAAATCTCAAATATCCCTGATCATGAGACATATAATTGTCACTATAAATAAGAACCAAAATTCCAACAGTAGTAATTAATATTAACATAATAGAAGTAAGTGGGTCAACTAAATAGCCAAATTCTAAAGAAAAGTCATTATTTATAGTCCAAGACCATATAGATAGATATATAGAAGGGTTATTTACTTGTTGAATAGCTAGATAGGTTGAAAAAAGCATAATTATACTTAACAATAAAACACTTGGAAAAACCCACATACGGCGAAGACTTTTTGTTGCCGTTGGAAAAAGTAGAAGTCCTACTCCTATTAATATAGGAACAGGAAGTGAGATGAAAGTTATAATCCAGAAATATTGATATATATATTCCATAAAAATAAATAAAAAAGTCTTTTTATTTTTATCTTAATTAATTGGTTCTGATTTACCGGCTCTTATTTCTTTTGAAATGAAAGTGAAATGAAAGGGGTCAGTTAATAAAATAAAAAATTCAAATAAACAAAATATCGAATTTTATAATTATTCTGAATCTTTTTCAACTATTTGAATTTAAATATTTAAAATCAAGAAGTTAAAATTCGTCAAATGATATGAAGAAATTACTATTGAAAAAAAAACTAGTACTTTGTATTACAATTCAATTATTATTAAGTAAAGTTTGATGAAGATCCAAAAAATGAAAATTTCCATTTTCATTATTATTTCGTATTACACTAATTTATATATATTGATAGAGCAAAGACAAATAATTACACCAAAAGCAGTATTTGATCTGAATCATAAAAAAAACCATAACTTATCCCCAAAAAGTTATTTCTTTTTTGGGTTATTTCAAATCATTAACCAATTGATTTTGGAACTGATTGATTGTCTTTTATTGTAAGATTATTGTAATAAAAGACTTTTATATTTTTAGGACAGGCTCTGATCTACAAACTATGACATCCAAAACTTGACTTTACATAAAAAAAAAAGAGGAATTACTAAAATAGCTTTTAGAAAATTATTTATCTTGGCGTTTTTAGTTTTTAACAGATAACAGATTAAGTACTAGTCTCTTGCACATTTTAAAATTAAAATTAAATATACTCTTGCTCTTTTTGCGAGCTTGACCAATTAAATTTTCTAATTAATAGAAAAAAAATATTAATTAATTAGGGCTTGGTTTAGTAAAACTTTGGATGTTTTTTATTATGTATTGTATTTTTGCTCTTTTTATTACCTGTATAAATCAATGTAGGACGACAAAAAAAAAGAAACTAGACAGAGATATAAAACAGAGATATAAAGAGAGGTATAGTCTTTTTGTTTGTATTTTTTTTTGTTTTTATTTGATTATCATATCAACGTTAATTAATTAGATTTATACGGCATAGCAAATTTTATAGATATGGATTTGAATGAGTATAGAAGAGGACCAATAAAATAAATATGAATTATTCGATATTGTATGGAATAGAAAAATGATTTTTTTTTTATTATTTTGTTCCCAGTACTATTATTTTATTTAGTATTTAGTTACGCGATTTTCTATATTTATATTTTTATGAAGGGAGTACAATCTAGAAAATAAATAGATAACTAGATAATTAATAATAAAAATAAAGAACAATTGGTTTTGAACAATAGATGTCTTTGACATCCAACTATAGCAATTAAATACTTATTATAATTTTTAATGGCAGTTCCGAAAAAACGTACTTCTATCTCAAAAAAGCGGATTCGTAAAAATATTTGGAAAAAGAAAGGATATTGGGCAGCATTGAAAGCTTTTTCGTTAGGTAAATCTCTTTCTACAAGGAATTCAAAAAGTTTTTTTTATCCAACAAATAAATAATTAAAGAATAATTTGAGTTGTTCTGGCTCGAAAGACAGTCAGTCTAATTTGTTTATAATTGGAAATTTTTTAGAATTTCTTTATTTATAAGTTGTATTTTATTTTATAAGTTAAAAAATTTCTAAAAATTAAAATTTGTATTATATTATAATTATTATAATAAATATTAATTAAATATTAATACTTTTAGAATTTTAGAATGCAAATTAATACTTTATACTTAATTTATATAAATAATTAATTTTAAATAATACTAAAAAAATTATAAAAATTATAAATTATATTAACTTATAATTATATTCATTAACTTATATAATATAATTATATTATAAATTATAATATATATTATAATATATATTAACTTATATTATATAATGTATTAATATTAATGTATTAATATAGATAAATATATATTTATCTAAATATATAGATAATAAAAAATATCTAAATAGAAATAAAAGGAAAACTGGGTATTCTCTAATGTTTTGACCCGATCAATAGCAATATTAAATTGAATTAGTTTCGCTTTTATAATAAAAATAAAAAAAGGATTCTTGTGTCTACTAAATTTAAAGTATAATACTATACTTCTTTGTTTGAAAAAAGAATAAACGCAAGCACAAGATTAACCTTTCTTTTGAGTAGGCTTTATTGTTTTTAGGGTGGGGAAAATAAGAATCCCCATCGATTCAATAATAAAAAACCTTTCTCTTTTATTTATATTATTTATTTATATTATTTTATACTGTAAAAGCATAACTATAGTATATTTAATAGATTTAAAATATATAAATCTATTTATTAAAATAATATAGAAGAAAATATATAATATAAAATTTGTAGTCAAAACTAATAGGTTGTTGAAACTAATTAATTAAGTTTAAGATGTGTTTTATAACTTTCTAAACTATTCTTTCTATAACTTATTATTAGGATATATACCCCTAATTTTTAATTTATTTTTCATTTAAGCCAATTAAGAAAAACCTTTTTTTAAGTGATTATACTAAAAATAGGATTTACTTAGGCTAGAAATTGAAATTTTTTATTACATAATATCCCCTAGCCTAGTCCAAAACCTACCAATATTCAATATTGAATTAATTTGTTTGGTAAACAAATTCTCTACACAATTAAAACAAACACTGACATTTAATACAAAGCTATGCAAAGAGTTACAATCCCCTGCATGTATCAACAAAATTGTGATACATAAAAATAGGATTTTTATGTCATCGAAAAAATGCATTTTTTGAGATTCATAAAATAAATCATTAAGAAATGAATTATTAAAAAATTAAAAATGAGAAAGAACGTTTTGAGTTCAATCCATAAATTGAGGTTATAACTATCAAGTTGCACCAGTTATTAGATTTTATTCGAGCATAAAATAATAAAGTATTTTCAAATCCCATTTTTAAGTTAAATAAAACGAAGACTATAACACTATAATAAAAAATAGACCAATAAAAATAAGGATTATTGAAAGCGTTACGGTAAAATTCTAATAAAAAGTTTTTATTCAGCAATTTTAATCTTTCCTAAATATATATTATATATATATATTGCATATGGCATTGAATTGACTACTTCAATCTCGACGATTGAATAAAAATAGGTTATTATAATTTCGAACAAGCCGCTATGGTGAAATCGGTAGACACGCTGCTCTTAGGAAGCAGTGCTAGAGCATCTCGGTTCGAGTCCGAGTGGCGGCATGACATCTCCTAAAAGAGTAAGTCCTATACTGAATTCAATTCCCGATTTCAATTCCTATCCTATAATTGAAATTGAGAAACCTTCCTTTTTTAATTTAAATTTTTTTATGATATTTTCAACTTTAGAGCATATATTAACTCATATATCCTTTTCAGTCGTTTCAATTGTAATTACAATTCATTTGATAACCTTATTAGTCGATGAAATCATAGGACTATATGATTCGTTAGAAAAGGGGATGATGACTACTTTTTTCTGTATAACAGGATTATTAATGACTCGTTGGATTTATTTGAGATATTTACCATTAAGTAATTTATATGAATCATTAATCTTTCTTTCATGGAGTTTCTCCATTATTCATATGGTTCCGTATTTTAAAAAGTATAAAAACTATTTAAAGGCAATAACCGCGCCAAGTGCTATTTTTACCCAAGGTTTTGCTACTTCGGGTCTTTTAACTGAAATGCATCAATCCGAAATATTAGTACCAGCTCTCCAATCCCATTGGTTAATGATGCACGTAAGTATGATGGTATTGGGCTATGCAGCTCTTTTATGCGGATCATTATTATCACTAGCTCTTCTAGTCATTACATTTCGAAAATTCATAAGTATTTTTAGTAAAAGCAATAATTTCGTAAATGAGTCGTTTTCTCTGGGCGAGATTCAATATGTGAG